GGCCTTTGGATACAAATCGTGAGAATGTATATTCTTCCTCAAATATACTATTGAGAGGTAAAGGATTAAACCTTTTTAAGAAATAAAGTTTTTGATCGGAATATGAAAAAAACTGAAAGACCCCTTAACTATTTAAGTTTTTGATAGAACGAATCACACTTTTACCACTAAACTATACCCGCTACATATTTATTATTGTATATGAATGGACCATTTGTCGAACAAAAGAGTGAGGCGCAATCAAGATAGCATCAGAATCATGAAAATTTTAGCGTTGACGCTTCGTCCCGCCGGGGACTTAAATAGGCGAAGAGCAGAAAGCTTACTTAAATAACATAAAAAAGTTATAGTTATATTATACTTTTCTTTTCGTTTGATACGAAGTCATTACTGACAGTCCCGGTCTGAAAGAATCATTGAAGCTGGATCATAGAAAGGATGAAATCTGCATACATGGTTTCTTTTTTTTTTCAACTTCTCTTTCAACTGCCAGATCTTACTTATGAATTAAGAATTCGGGTCAATTGGATCTCAATTGTTCAAATAAAGCTTGTCTCTTGAACAAATAAATGAGTTATATTATAACTACGTTTATAAATAAATATGTGTGTTTAATATTTGATATTTTTTTTTTATTTTTCATTTTCATACTTTTTATTGTTTAATATATGTACATATATATGTACATAATATATATATATATATATATGTTTTTTGTTTTTTATTCCAGTTTCTTTTTCCAGTAAGTAATAAATTGATAAAAAGAAAATAAAAAAAAAATATATTAATATTAAGTAATAATATTAAGATTAAGTATTAATATAATATTAAGTATTAATAATAAGAAATGACACTTCAACAAGTATTTTTGATTGATATCAAATCATTATTAAATCATTTTATCTATGGAAATACTGGCCTGTCCCGGCCAGTACTTAAACCAAGCCGGGGGAATAAACCTTTCGTACAAAATAGAAGAAGTAGGGTATTTTTCTATTGGGGATATCCGTTTCGAATCATTATCTAAATTGAATTCCTGATCAAATTTCTTCTTATATATATATATTTTTTTATCCTATATATAGATATATATTGCTTTATTGTTCTTTTTATATATCTTTATAAGTTTATAATAAAATAACTTATAAGTTATTTTATAATGTTTATTTATATATGTTATATAATTGTTATAATATTTTATATATCTTTATTTTATATTTTTATATATCTTTATTTTATATATCTTTATCTTATATCTTTTTTTTTTATTATAAAAAATATTATAAATAAATATATTCTTTTTTATAAAAATTTATTTAATTTATATTTATAAATTTATAAATAAATATATATATATATATTTATAAAAAAGAATATAATTTAATAGAATATAAATAAAAGAATATATAAAAAAAAAAAAAAGAATATATAAAAAAAAATAGATAAATAAAAAAGTAAAACGAAGGTTTTTATCAATCTTTACTTCACGTGTCACATCACATAAAAAATTTTCCATTTTTAAACGGGGATGGGAATGGGGAGAGATGGCTGAGTGGACTAAAGCGGCGGATTGCTAATCCGTTGTACGAGTTATTCGTACCGAGGGTTCGAATCCCTCTCTCTCCGCTTCTTCTTATTACTTGAGACTTTCGAATTCGAAGGAATTTCGATCCCTTGATTTTATCATAGGTAAATGTATGGAATAGATAAAATCATAAGAAAAAAAATTTAGAAAAAGCAGGAAAAACGAAAAATATCTTTTTTTTATTCCTCACGTCCAGGATTACGCCCTGGATCATTAGATAAAAATCCGAAGATGAAGAGAGAAATAAAGAATATCACTACTGTATAAACGAATAATTTGAGAGTAAGCATTACACAATCTCCAAGATCTTTTTTTTTGAAAAAGGGAATAGGTTACTTATTTTTTACTTTACCACATACACTATTTTGTTTTGACATGACACCCCCAAAAAAATGAAGTGTTTTTGAAAAGAAAGTCATTTTCACGAATTTCTTTGGAATAAGATTTTGATTCCTTCGTTATCAAAAATTTCTTGTCATATGAATAATTAGGTATTGTAGGCAACCTAATAAAGTCTTTGCTCACTGTAAGGTCAGAACGAGGAAATAAGTTGATCAAAATTCATCGCTGCGGTTATTCAATATACAAGAATTTCTATTTTTGAATCGAGGGTTCATAATGTAAGACTTATCTGGTCTTATCAATTTTTCGAATTTTTATTTATCGAATAAATCATGAATTTAGCAGAGTATTAAATCATCGAAAACTTACAGCAGCTTGCCAAACAAAGGCTAAGAGAAAAAAAAGTACAGGTATGACAGGCATAACATCTACGATTGGATTTAAAAAGGCATAAGCTTCGGGCAATTTGGCGAAGAAAAAACTACTCGAATAAAAGACAGAATTAAGACAGATGCAGATTAAACTAAAGATATTAAGCATAACAAAATTTCGTTCTTGTAGATTAGATAATTTTATTCTGATTGAGTTTTTTTTTATAAGGGAAAAAAAAGACAAGTCAAAAAATCTTTCTTTTTTTTTTTTCGAACTCTCCCAAATAAAAATCTTTCCTTCCATTCTCAAATGAGAATACAAGGAATTCCATTTTCATACAATATCTTAACTGAATTCCCTGTAATGATCAATGAATTTTTTTGATTCTATATCTACATGTGTTGAATCCTAGCAACAATATATCCCCAATGTATTTATTTATTGGGTTGGAATTGACGAATAACCAATACCAATATTAATGTTTATTAGTGTCGAATAGAAATTCGAAATGGGGCGTGGCCAAGCGGTAAGGCAGCGGGTTTTGGTCCCGTTACTCGGAGGTTCGAATCCTTCCGTCCCAGATCGTTTCCATCAGAAACGAAAGGTGGGATCACATCGTATCCCACATGAAACATAAAATTGTTAACGAGAACAATCTTTTGTTCTGAATTCTAAGAATGATTCTTAGAATCATATTTTTTCTTTCATTTGGTTTCTCACAAACGTAATCAAGTGTCAAATGTGGGTGGAAATAAATATCTTTTTTTTTGAATTCAAAAAAGAAATTCTGGGTTTATCATTCACATTCAGGATATGTTCGTACTACTCAATATTCATTTTAAAGTTAGTTACTTATGGAAACTTTATGTCCCATATCTATGAAATGTCAATTCTCACATGAAGCATTCTAAATCGAAATGTGAATGAAAGAAAGGCCTCTTTATTCCCTTACCAAGGGTAAAAAGCCTAAAGTAAATAAATGGGGTATCCCAATTCCACAGTCTATGTGGAGACTAAAGAGTAGGGAGTTTTTGGTACTAATTTCATCACTGGTCTTAAAACTTCTAAAGCTGGTGTGGGAAAAAAATAGTAAAAACGAATTGATCTGGACCCCATTTTTTTGTATTTTATCTGGTTCATCTTATATCTTATCCGGTTCAAATGAATAATTGGAAACCAATGTAATGTAGCGATTGGGGGGAAATTCGTATATTGCATCTACTTGACTTTATGAAATTGATGGAAAATCAAAATTCTTGAACCTGAAGTAAAACAAAATCCGTATTGTATAAAATAAAAAAGTTTTATTAATAATTGATTTTGTTCCGGGATTGCAAATCTATTAATATTAAAGGTTCTTCTTTTGAGGTTTATAGTTTATTTGTTCGAGAAAAATGGATCCTTTATGATTGATCGTCCCGAACAATCTTTTTAAGATGTAAATAAGTCTTAAGCAAACTTATTTATTCGTCTTTTTTAGAAATATGTTTCATTCATATGATAGAATATAGAGTTAAATAAATTGGATCCTTGCCGAGCCTTCCCCGGATAAATACTTATCTATCCATAGATAGATAGATAGAAAGTATGTACTATTATATACCGGTATACACACACCGGTTGAGCCAATGACTATTCATGATTCCATATTGAATCAATTACATACCGGTTTGAAATAAAATTAGAGGAATGTTATGGTAAAACTTCGTTTGAAACGATGTGGTAGAAAGCAACGTGCGACTTGAAGGACATGATCGGCTGTGGATTCTTACATCCACCATTTTCTATAGGAATGAAGATGTTCTTAGCTCGACATAGTTTGTTCTGCTCTGTTAGGAACCTAATTTGTGTTAGGTTGTAAGTAAATAGTACATGATGGAGCTCGAGCAGAAAGGATTGATTCGTTTATCAGGGGGAAGAATCTAGGGTTAGTAACTATCAATAAGTTAGACCAACTTTGTAAGTATATCCTCAATATATAAATCGAAAGGTTCAAAAAATCGAAAAATCAAAGAAGTTTGAAAAATAAAAAGTAAAATTTTTCAGAATTGGTAAAACTATTTCGATCAAAAGTGTATCACAAGGGAATCCACCGTTCATATTCTATTTCTATAGTATAGAAAAAAATAACAAAAAACAAAAAGGTATGTTGCTGCTCTTTTGAAAGGAGTAAGGATCACCGAAGTAATGTCTAAACCCAATGATTTCACAAAGCAAAGATAAAGGATTCCGGAACAAGTAAACACTATTTTCAATTGTCTCAACAATTGAATCAGAATGAGGAATAAAAATAGATTCGAGATGAGACAAACGAAAGAGGTTAGAGACGGCTCAATAAATGTCTAAGGGTTTCCCTTCGAACTCTGTCAGAATTACCCAACTTGAGTTATGAGTACGAATGAGATTTCTTTTTTTCTGTAAGGAAGAATAAAAAAACGATTCAAATCATAGTCTAATTCATGATTTTATGGATCCATTTGCCATTATATACATATACAGAAATTTAGAATCCTTTTTTCTCGAGCCGTATGAGGAGAAAACCTCCCATACGTTTCTAGGGGGGGCATTGTTTATTTACATCTATTCCAATGAGCCATCTACCGAATCGTTGCAATTGATGTTCGATCCCGAAGAGAAGGAAGAGATCTTAGAAAAGTAGGTTTTTACGACCCGATAAAGAATCAAACTTATTTAAATGTTCCTGTTATTCTATATTTCCTTGAAAAAGGTGCTCAACCCACGGGAACTGTTTGTGATATTTTAAGGAAGGCGGAATTATTTCAAGAAAGAACTTCGATTCGAGTTAATTAAAGGAAAAAAACAAAATTAATAAATAAAAAAGGGGGGGGGGACTAGTATCTATCTTTGTGTAATTATTTACACACAATTTGCCTTTTTCTTGCTGTATTCATACTTAATTTACTTTTTTTTCTTGTTTTGTTTGTTGCGGGAATCCACCAACAAACAAGGGGTTAATCTTGCTTATCGTACCTCTATTGATTGAATAAACCCGAGATTTTTTCTTTACTTTACCTCTTTCGTATTTTTTTCATCCAAATTTATTATTTATGTTTATGTTGTGCCAATCCAACACAAGTCCTTATTTGATTTACTTAAATTTGTTTTCTTAACATTGGATTCATATTGACAATGGTGCATCGAAGAAATATAATTCGATCGTAGATAAATAGATCCGTTTATCTCCACCCCATATTGGTTTTTTCTTTCCTTCACTTCAGTCAAATGATGGGTTTGCCCTGCCGGATTTACTGGCATACAAGATGTATTTTCTTAACGAAAAAGAAAAGAAAATTGATAAAGAAAATAGTGGTTTGTCACAATTTTGACATCTCTATTGGGAATCTGTTGTTGTTTAATCCGATCTGTCCATTTTGGTATTTTGGTGTTTTTAATTGATCAACAAATCTTTCTTTTCGATTTGTTCTAGTTCAATGTTTTGACGGGGTCGTGCAGTGCAATTCAATTGATTTTTTTATTTTGACCGTATTTACATATCCTATTTATTTTTATTTTATTCGGGTTGCTAACTCAACGGTAGAGTACTCGGCTTTTAAGTGCGACTATGATCTTTTACACATTTGGATGAAGCAACAAATTCGTCCAGACTATTGGTAGAGTCTATAAGACCACGACTGATCCTCAAAGGTAATGAATGGAAAAAACAGCATGTCGTAATAAAATATTATTATTATTTTTATTATTATTTAATTTATTATTTAATTAAAGTAGAACTTTGAGTTTATCCTTACCGGATCGTTACAAATTTTTTTTTTCTTTTTGGAAGTGGAAAAAAAAAATTCACATTTACAGTTGGGTCTAGTGAATAAATGGATAGAGCCCTATGGCTCTAATTCTGGTGAAATAAAAAGCAACGAGCTTTTGTTCTTAATTTGAATGATTACCCGATCTAATTAGACGTTAAAGATAGATTAGTGCCTGATGCGGGAAAGGGTGGGTTCTTTTGTGAGTGGACCATTGATTTTCTTTCTTTTTTTTTTAATGAATCCTAATTATTCTTTATTATGGATTGGAGACGGATGTGTAGAAGAAACAGTATACTGATAAAGAGAATTTATTCCAAAGTCAAAAGAGCGATCGAGTTGCAAAAATAAAGGATTTTTGACCTTCTTGTAATTATAACGAACATAAACCAATTGGATAGAAAAGGAGAGGAAAAAGATCTGTTGATTGGACTCCCCTGTTTCCTTTGTTTGTGGGATATATATTCTTTTCTTACTGTAATTATATACATAATATATACCCTGTTCTGACCATATTGCACTATGTATCATTTGATAACCCCAAAAATGAAATGGGTCCTGCCTCTGGTTCAAGTAGAAATGTAAATGGAAGAATTACAAGGATATTTAGAAAAAGATAGATCTCGGCAACAACACTTTCTATATCCGCTTCTCTTTAAGGAGTATATTTACACATTTGCTCATGATCGTGGTTTAAATGGTTCGATTTTTTACGAATCCACGGAAATTTTTGGTTATGACAATAAATCTAGTTCAGTACTTGTGAAACGTTCAATTATTCGAATGTATCAACAGAATTATTTGATTTATTCGGTTAACGATTCTAACCAAAATCGATTCGTTGGGTACAACAATTATTTTTATTTTCATTTTTATTCTCAGATGATATTGGAAGGTTTTGCAGTCATTGTGGAAATTCCATTCTTGCTGCGATTAGTATCTTCCCTCGAAGAAAAAAAAATACCAAAATCTCAGAATTTGAATTTACGATCTATTCATTCAATATTTCCCTTTTTGGAGGACAAATTATCGCATTTAAATTATGTGTCAGATATACTAATACCTTATCCCATCCATCTGAAAATCTTGGTTCAAATCCTTCAATGCTGGATCCAAGATGTTCCTTCTTTACATTTATTGCGATTCTTTCTTCACGAATATCATAATTGGAATAGTCTTATTACTCCGAATAATTCTATTTTTTTTTTTTCAAAAGAAAATAAAAGACTATTTCGGTTCCCATATAATTCTTATGTATCTGAATGCGAATTTGTATTAGTTTTTCTTCGTAAACAATCTTCTTATTTACGATTAACATCTTCTGGAGCTTTTCTTGAGCGAACACATTTCTATGGAAAAATAGAACATCTTATAGTAGTGCGCCGTAATTATTTTCAGAAGACCCTATGGTTCTTCAAG